TTTGATAGTTAATGGTTCAATTTGTCCTGAGTTAGTTATTGTTTTATGAAAAAAAAACTTCATTTTTAAGTTCACTAGATTAAATAGAAATAAAGTAAGAGAGGAGGTTTTTAGGCATTGTGTCTTTGGAGATACTATACGATCAAGTGAAAGTCTAAATACAATCAAAACAAATTATTTTCGGCAAGGTATTAAGAAAAAATGGAATCCAAGAAAGTTTAGTAATCTTCCAGAGGAGAAAAGTGTTCGTCTAGTTTATCTCATTTTGGCGGCATGGCCGAGTGGTAAGGCGGGGGACTGCAAATCCTTTTTCCCCAGTTCAAATCCGGGTGTCGCCTGATCAACACAAGACTTAAAATTCCGTATTATGTTAGGCCGATATATAACTCAATGAATTTTTGCCTTCACAGACACAAAATAATTGTTGATACTTGCTTGATTCTGAGCATCCGTTGCTTCTCAAAACTCAGCGTTAAGTCCTTGCGTCTAAGAGTCACGATTCTAGTGGAAAATTTTTTTGAAGGACTTCAAATATTCAAATATAATATAGTGTCTACTGACTGGATCTTATCAATCTTAGCTTAAATTGAACAAATTTAACTAAGTTGGACAGGCAAGCGAATTAGTGGGTGTGAAAAGAGCAGGAAAATACTTTGGATACAGACTCATAAAAGTCTATAAATGCGTAGACAGTGAATCCATATTAGATTGACTGGATTAGATTGACTGGGTAATTGGCTTTTTGATAAAAAAGTGCAAAAAAAAAAAGACTTTTTTCAGTAACCTGTAGCCAAGAATGAAATAGGCTATCCCTGGGGCAAGAGCGACTACTAAAAATGAAATCAAATAGGAAAGAAAGGTATAAACGATTGATCCTCATTCCATATTGGAGATGTCTTTTACTTATGAAAGTCAACAAAAGAAACAATCTATTTTATTATCTATCTGTTCAATTAATAGCATTTCCTTACTACTTCTAAAAATGGAAGCGCTTCTTTTGTGTGGGATTAATATTAATGTTTGCCGGTTCTATTATAAAAAAATAGAAAACCTTGTTGGAAGTCTATTTAGTGTATTGATTTATCAAGAGTCTTGGGTCAGAATCCTTTTTGACTGTTCACTATCAATCCACTATTATTAGTGAACAATAATTCCTTCATATGTATCGAAATAGGGGACATCATTCACATGGATATAGTAAGTCTTGCTTGGGCTGGTTTAATGGTAGTCTTTACATTTTCCCTTTCACTAGTAGTATGGGGACGAAGTGGACTCTAAGTACTTTTAATTAAGTTGAGGAATCAAACTTTATCAATTGTTTTCTAGATAGTTCTGTAAAGTGCTTTAAATTATTATCTCTTTTTATTTAATTCAACCATCTTGAGTTGAAAGTTCCATTGTAGTCGGGTCTGGTATAGTAATGTACTATATGAATAATACCCTTTTTTCAATCAAACAGGTATTTCAACGATTCTACTGATTGTATTCCGAAAGTAAAAGGGAGACAGAAAGAGAGTTCAATCGACTCTTCCTAAACTTATAAACCAACCAACTTTTACCACATATAGATGACAATGAGTAAGAGCGGACCCCCCCCCCCCTTTTTTTTTTCTTTTTACTTCATTGATTTTAATTGATTTTATTCTTTCGATGTATATCAGGATTCCTAGTTCATATTTGAACTAAAAAAAAAACGAAAAAATAAAATCGAACGGGAAGACTAAGAGTTGTCTTTTGCTTTTTTGAGCTTGATTGGAATCAATATAAATCAAATAGATGAAACAAAGAATTCGAATCGGGTTAAGATTACATATCTGAGATCTGAAGATCAATATTTTGCGTAATCTATATTAATCAATCCGAAGAATCCAACTTTCTATACTTCACTAAGAGAAAAAGTATGGTAGAAAGAAATATATTAATCTTTCTACCATACTATCAGGTCTCAGAGAATACTGCTGATTGTCGTTTGCTCATTTCATTAAGAATCAAAACGCGGAGCTTTTATTTATTCAATCATTAAGTTAAGACGAACTAAGAAGACAAGTTTCATTCAAATTAATTTTTTTGACTTACGGTTTTTACATATATGATAAGTAAAAAGGCAGTAGGAACTAAAATGAACAGTGCAGTAGCAATAAATGCTAGAATATTTACTTCCATAATATCATTATTTCTTTTTTTATTTCACAATAACTCGGGATTTAATCCCATAGAGATGAGCAATCAATCTTTCGTCGGTAAATTCAACGAGATGAATTACCTCGGGATGATATTGAATCAAATCAATATGATGAATTAAGAAGATCTGAGCTATCAAATGGATTTATCGTCAAGAATTGAATAGTATAACATAGGAGGGTCCTTTATTCATAGCGAATAAAAAAATGTAGTTAGAATATCTACTGGAATTCTGAATATGCTGCTCCCACTAATTGTACTAATTCACATATGTCTTTCTCCCACCAATTGTTACTATTTAAACAAATTTGATGATAAA